GGAGCTACATCTAATCTAACAAAATATTAAATGTGGAATGATAAGTTAATATGTAATTCTATTACTCTCTAAAATAATAAAAAGTAATAATTTAATATCGAATTCAAACAAAATATGAAAGAGAGATCGTGCTGTAATGAATAAATATTTGAAGAATTAATGGAAAATCAAAACTTTCATGGTCAGGAGATCGAACGAGGAGCCGTATGAGGTGAAAATCTCACGTACGGTTTTATGGAGTGACGGTAAAGGTAACTTATCCGTCGACTCTTCCACTACGACCCCAAAGAAACCAAACTCCGCTTTACGGAAAGTCGCTAGAGTACGATCAACCTCTGGATTTGAGATCACCGCTTATATACCAGGTATCGGCCATAATTTGCAAGAACATTCAGTAGTATTGGTGAGAGGAGGAAGGGTTAAAGATTTACCCGGTGTAAGATATCATATTGTTCGAGGAACCCTAGATGCTGTGGGAGTAAAGGATCGTCAACAAGGGCGTTCTAGTGCGTTGTATTATTATCTAAGACTTGCATCATTCCATGACGATGCCATGTTAATTGCTAGGAACATGTAGATTATGTAGCTAACCCAATAACGGAAGTTTCGTAAGGGGACCAGAGCAGGCTACAATAAATAAAACCATGAAATTGATTTAAATTATATATCTAGATCTAGGGTTGTTTAATTATTATGACACATTACCTGGGGAGTTTCCCCCAACTTTCCCTGCGTTAACGGGGGGTTAAAGAAACTTTACTTTATTAGAACAAGTTAAGGTCAGATAGCAATAATTAATTCCAAGCACTGATTCTTCAACACTGTTTTTAAACCTGAAGATTTTATTGTATAGATACATGAAATACAAGATTTCCAACTGTAACGGAAAATGGGGAAACGGATACTCGATCGAAAGCGAGTAAATATCATTCCGTACAAATAGATATTCTATTAATATACGTAATGTATGATTTAAAATCTATTGTATATAGTGAAGTGGAAAGCCGTATTCGATGAAAATCGTATGTACGGTTTGGAGGGAGATCCTTCGCGACTCGAATGAATGATCCACCCTACAATATGGAGTGAGAAGGCCGAAATGAATCATTAATCCCTAACTTTAATGAGAGAAATTACTAATAATAAATTATTTCTCGTACTCATGTCACGTCGAAGTAATGCGAGAGAAAGAGATGCGAAAGCTGATCCGGTTTATCATAATAGATTAGTCAACATGTTAGTTAACCATATTCTTAAGCACGGGAGAAAATCATTGGCTTATGGAATTCTTTATAATGCCATGGTTAATATTGAGCGAAGGACGAAAAACAATCCACTATCCGTTTTGCGTCAAGCAATACGCAAAGTAACCCCCAATGTAGCAGTAAAGGCGAGACGTGTGGGTGGGTCCACTTATCAAGTTCCCACTGAAATAGGATCTACACGGGGAAAAGTACTTGCTATTCGTTGGTTATTGGGGGCATCTCGAAAACGTCCAGGTCGAAGTATGGCTTTTAAACTAAGTTCTGAATCAATGGATGCTGCCAGAGATAATGGCAATGCTGTACGTAAAAAGGAAGAGACTCATAGAATGGCAGAGGCCAATAGAGCTTTTGCAAATTTCCGTTCATATAAATAAAGAGATTAATAACAATTAAACTAAGGAATATACGATATCAAATTGGAAGGAACGTGAGCCGAAAGGCTTACATAAAAAATAGAAATCTCATAATGTTAATTTTACATTAACATTGTATTTGAATAAAAAAAATAAAATTTTAACTATTATGT